GAATAGAGCGCCTACTCTGCATAGATTAGGTATACAAGCATTCCAACCTATTTTAGTAGAGGGGCGTGCTATTTGTTTGCATCCATTAGTTTGTAAGGGATTCAATGCAGACTTTGATGGGGATCAAATGGCTGTTCATGTGCCTTTATCTTTAGAAGCTCAAGCAGAAGCTCGTTTACTTATGTTTTCTCATACGAACCTCTTGTCTCCGGCTATTGGGGATCCAGTTTCTGTACCAACTCAAGATATGCTTATTGGACTTTACGTATTAACGAGTGGGAATCGTCGAGGTATTTATTCAAAAAGGTATAATCCATGGAATTGCAGAAATTCTAAAAATGAAAGAATTCGAGATAATAACTATAAGTATACGAAAAAAAAAGAACCTTTTTTTTGTAATTCCTATGATGCGATTGGAGCTTATCAACAGAAAAGAATAAACTTCGATAGTCCTTTGTGGCTCCGGTGGCGGCTAGATCAACGCATTATTTCGTCAAGAGAAGTTCCTATCGAAGTTCACTACAAATCTTTGGGTACCTATCATGAAATTTATGGACATTATCTAGTAGTAAGAAGTAAAAAAAAAGAAATTCGTTCTATATACATTCGAACCACTGTTGGTCATATTTCTTTTTATCGAGAAATAGAAGAAGCTATACAAGGTTTTTGCCGGGACTATTCATATGATATCTAATCATATAGATGGTTGATATCTAAGATAAGCAAATTTATGATACCGGCGTAAATTCAGGTCTTCGTGGTTTAACTAGCATCATAGTTTTTCAATTTCTACACAAATCAAGATAAAGAAAAGGAAGTTTTCCAATCATTGACTCAAACCCATTGTTGAACCGAATCCCACTGAGTGGAATATGGAGGTACTTATGGCAGAACGGGCCAATCTAGTCTTTCACAATAAAGTGATAGGTGGAACTGCCATTAAACGACTTATTAGCAGATTAATAGATCACTTCGGAATGGCATATACATCACATATCCTGGATCAAGTAAAGACTCTGGGATTCCGTCAAGCTACGGCTACATCCATTTCATTAGGAATTGATGACCTTTTAACAATACCTTCTAAAGGATGGCTAGTCCAAGATGCTGAACAACAAAGTTTGATTTTGGAAAAACATCATCATTATGGGAATGTACATGCGGTAGAAAAATTACGCCAATCCATTGAGATATGGTATGCTACAAGTGAATATTTGAGACAAGAAATGAATCCTAATTTTAGGATGACTGACCCCTTTAATCCAGTCCATATAATGTCTTTTTCGGGAGCTAGAGGAAATGCATCTCAAGTACACCAATTAGTAGGTATGAGAGGATTAATGTCGGATCCACAAGGACAAATGATTGATTTACCTATTCAAAGCAATTTACGCGAAGGGCTATCTTTAACAGAATATATAATTTCTTGCTATGGAGCCCGTAAAGGGGTTGTGGATACTGCTGTACGAACATCGGATGCTGGATATCTTACACGCAGACTTGTTGAAGTAGTTCAACACATTGTTGTACGTCGAACAGATTGTGGTACCATTCGAGGAATTTCGGTGAATACCCAGAATGGAATGATGCCGGAAAGAATTTTGATACAAACATTAATTGGTCGTGTATTAGCAGACGATATATACAGAGGTTCACGATGCATTGCTGTCCGAAATCAAGATATTGGAATTGGACTTATCAATAAATTGAAAACCTTTCAAAGACAACCAATATCTATACGAACCCCCTTTACCTGTAGGAATACATCTTGGATCTGCCGATTGTGTTATGGCCAAAGTCCTACTCATGGCCACTTGGTGGAATTAGGGGAAGCTGTAGGTATTATTGCGGGCCAATCCATTGGAGAACCGGGCACTCAACTAACATTAAGAACTTTTCATACTGGCGGAGTATTCACGGGAGGTACTGCAGAACATGTGCGAGCACCTTATAATGGAAAAATTAAATTCAATGAGGATTTGGTTCATCCTACACGTACACGTCATGGGCATCCTGCTTTTCTATGTTATATAGACTTATATGTAACTATTGAAAGTGGTGATATTATACATAATGTGACTATTCCACCAAAAAGTTTTCTATTAGTTCAAAATAATCAATATGTAAAATCAGAACAAGTGATTGCCGAGATTCGCGCAGGAGCACACACTTTGAATTTAAAAGAAAAGGTTCGGAAACATGTCTATTCTGACTTAGAAGGAGAAATGCATTGGAGTACCGATGTGTACCATGCATCAGAATTTAGATATAGTAATGTCCATATCTTACCAAAAATAAGTCATTTATGGATATTATCAGGAAGATCATACAGGTTCGGTTCAGTCTCTTTTTCACTCCGAAAAGATCAAGATCAAATGAACATTCATTATCTTTCTACTGGAGAAAGAAATATTTGTAACCTTTTAGTAAGTAATGATCAAGTAAGACATAAATTATTTCGTTTCAATCCTTCTGATAAAAAAGAAAGAAGGATCCCAGATTATTCAATATTGAATCAAATCATATGTATAGATCATTGTCATTTTATACATCCTGATATTTTCCATAATACTACGGATTTATTAGCAAAGAGGCGAAGAAATAGATTCATCATTCCATTTCCATTCCAATCGATTCAAGAACGAGACAAAGAACTAATGTTAGCTTCCAGTATCTCGATTGAAATACCAATCAATGGTATTTTTCGTAGAAATAGTATTCTTGCTTATTTCGATGATCCTCAATACCGAACACAGAGCTCGGGAATTACTAAATATAGGACTATAGGTATAAATTCCATTTTTAAAAAAGAGGATTTTTTAATTGAGTATCAAGGAGTTAAAGAATTTAAGCCAAAATACCAAATCAAAGTAGATCGATTTTTTTTCATTCCCGAGGAAGTGCATATTTTACCAGAATCTTCTTCCATAATGGTACGGAACAATAGTATCGTTGAAGTAGATACACCAATCACTTTAAATATAAGAAGTCGAGTAAGGGGATTGGTCCGAGTGGAGAAGAAAAAAAAAAAGATTGAATTAAAAATATTTTCCGGGGATATCTATTTTCCCGGCGAAATGGATAAGATATCCCGACACAGTGCCATCTTGATACCACCCAGAACAGTAAAAAAAAATTCAAAAGAATCAACAAAAAAAATGAAAAATTGGATCTATGTCCAATGGATCACAATTACAAAAAAAAAATATTTTGTTTTGGTTCGACCCGTAATTTTATATGAAATAGGGGGTGGTATCAATTTAGTAAAACTTTTTTCCCAAGATATGTTCCAAGAAAGAGATAATCTGGAACTTAAAGTTATTAATTATATTCTTTCTGGAAATGGAAAATCAATTAGGGGAATTTCTGATACAAGTATTCAATTAGTTCGGACTTGTTTAGTCTTAAATTGGGATCAAGACAAAAAATTTTCTTCTATCGAAAATGCGCATGCTTCTTTTGTTGAAGTAAGTACAAATGGTTTGGTTAGATATTTCTTACGAATTGACTTAGTGAAATCCCATATTTCATATATAAGAAAAAGGAATAATCCGCCCGGTTCAGGATTTATCTTGGATAATGAGTTGGATCGGACCAACATCAATCCATTTTTTTCTATGGATTCGAAGGAAAAAATTCAACAATCACTTAGCCAAAATCACGGGACTATTCGTGTGTTGTTGAATAGAAATGAGAAATGCCGATCTTTGATAATTTTGTCATCATTTAATTGTTTTCAAATACGACCATTCAACGATGCAAAATATTACAATGGGATAAAAGAAGGAATTAATCAAATTCAAAGAAATCCTATAATTCCAATTAATAATTCGTTAGGTCCTTTAGGAATAGCCCTTCAAGTTGCAAATTTTTATTTTTACCGTTTAAAAACTCATAATCAGATATCGATAAATAAAAATTTGCAACTTGACAAATTAAAGGAAACTTTTCAAGTATTAAAATATTATTTAATGGACGAAAACGAGAGAATTTATAAACCTGATCTATATAGTAACATCGTTTTAAATCCATTCTATTTGAATTGGCATTTTCTCCATCATAATTATTGTGAAAAAACGTTTACAAAAATGAGTCTTGGGCAATTTATTTGCGAAAATGTATGTATAGTTCAAACGAAAAATGCTCCACACCTAAAATCGGGTCAAGTTCTAACTATTCAAATGGATTCTGTAGGAATAAGATCGGCTAACCCTTATTTGGCGACTCCAGGAGCAACTGTTCATGGCCATTATGGAGAAATACTTTCTGAAGGAGATATATTAGTTACATTTATATATGAAAAATCGAGATCAGGTGATATAACACAAGGTCTTCCAAAAGTAGAACAGGTATTAGAAGTTCGTTCGATTGATTCAATATCGCTGAACCTAGAAAATAGAATTGATACTTGGAATGGGCGTATAACAAGAATTCTTGGCATTCCTTGGGGATTCTTGATTGGTGCTGAGCTAACTATAGCACAAAGTCGTATTTCTTTGGTTAATAAAATTCAAAAAGTTTATCGATCCCAGGGAGTTCACATCCATAATAGACATATAGAAATTATTGTGCGTCAAATAACATCAAAAGTATTGGTTTCAGAAGATGGAATGTCTAATGTTTTTTCGCCCGGTGAACTAATTGGATTGTTGCGAGCCGAACGAGCTGGGCGTGCCTTAGAAGAGGCGATTTGCTATCGAGTTCTATTATTGGGAATAACAAAAACATCTCTGAATACTCAAAGTTTCATATCTGAAGCAAGTTTTCAAGAAACTGCTAGAGTTTTAGCAAAAGCCGCTCTCCGGGGTCGCATAGATTGGTTGAAAGGTCTGAAAGAGAACGTTGTTTTAGGGGGAATGATACCAGTTGGTACCGGATTCAAAAGAAAAATGCACCGTTCAAAGCCAAAGCAATATAACAAGATTACCTTTGAAACAAAAAAAAAGAATTTATTCGAGGACGAAATGAGAGATATTTTGTTTCACCACAGAGAATTCTTTTTTTTTGTTTCAAAGAATTTATGTGATACATCAGAGCAATCTAGGATTAAATAATTCCTAAAATAATGATTCTTAGGGCAGATTCATCTCCGGTCATTTTATTTTGTAATAAAAGAAAGGTAATAAATAGAATAATCATATTAAATAGAAAAAAAAATGGCCCGATCATGTATCAATGGCCAATCTTCGGTAGAAGGGAAGGTTCCTTCGGAACACTTATTTATTTCTATTTCAGTATAGCGGGTCTCTTTCTTTCATTTCAAAATAAAAAAAACTTTTGAAATGAAAGAAAAGTGTGGGGATAAATATAAATGAAAAAAAGATATTGGAACATAATTTTGGAAGAGATGATGGAAGCAGGAGTTCATTTTGGCCACGTTACTAGAAAATGGAATCCTAAAATGTCACCTTATATATCTGCAAAGCGTAAGGGTATTCATATTACAAATCTTATTAGAACTGCTCGGTTTTTATCAGAAGCTTGTGATTTAGTTTTTGATGCAGCAAGTAGGGGGAAACAATTCTTAATTGTTGGTACCAAAAAAAAAGCAGCTGATTCAGTAGCGCGGGCTGCAATAAGAGCTCGGTGTCATTATGTTAATAAAAAATGGCTCGGCGGTATGTTAACAAATTGGTATACTACAGAAACACGACTTCACAAATTCAGGGACTTGAGAACGCAACAAAAGACGGGGAGACTCAATTGTTTTCCAAAAAGGGATGCCGCTGTATTGAAGAGACAATTAGCTCATTTGGAAACATATCTTGGCGGCATTAAATATATGACGGGGTTACCTGATATTGTAATAATCGTCGATCAACAAGAAGAATATACGGCTCTTCTAGAATGTATAACTTTGGAAATTCCAACAATTTGTTTAATCGATACAAATTGTGACCCGGATCTCGCCGATATTTCGATTCCAGCTAATGATGATGCTATAGCCTCAATTCGATTAATTCTTAACAAATTAGTATTTGCAATTTGTGAGGGTCGTTCTAGCTATATACGAAATTCTTGATTAATAATAAGATAAATAAATTATTGAATTTGGTTGGAGGGATTCATAGATTTATGGAATTGGTTACTCTACTAGTAAGAAATTGTACGAAAAATCAAACTATAAAAAGAACAAACGAAAATTTTATGTGATTAGTCGTAGCATTCAAAATCAAAAATGAAAGTAGACAAGTCAAAAAGGAAAGGAGATGTTTGAATAAAAATAATTCCCTTTCAAGTTCTTATTTTTTTTTAGAGGGCAGGACAATATGAACGTTTTATTATGTTCTATCAACACATTAAAAAGATTATACGATATATCCGCTGTGGAAGTAGGTCAACATTTCTACTGGCAAATAGGGAGTTTCCAAGTACATGCCCAAGTACTTATTACTTCTTGGGTTGTAATTGCTATCTTATTAGTTTCAGCCATTCTAGTTATTCGAAATCTGCAAACCATTCCCACTTTCGGTCAAAATTTCTTTGAATATGTTCTTGAATTCATTCGAGATGTGAGCAAAACTCAGATTGGAGAAGAATATGGTCCGTGGGTTCCTTTTATTGGAACTATGTTTCTATTTATTTTTGTTTCTAATTGGTCTGGGGCTCTTTTGCCTTGGAAAATAATACAATTACCTCATGGGGAGTTAGCTGCACCCACAAATGATATAAATACTACCGTTGCATTAGCTTTACTTACATCTGTTGCATATTTCTATGCGGGTCTTTCAAAAAAAGGATTAGCTTATTTTAGTAAATATATCCAACCAACTCCAATCCTTTTACCGATTAACATCTTAGAAGATTTCACAAAACCCTTATCGCTTAGTTTTCGACTTTTCGGAAATATATTAGCCGATGAATTAGTAGTTGTTGTTCTTCTTTCTTTAGTACCTTTAGTAGTTCCTATACCTGTCATGTTCCTTGGATTATTTACAAGCGGTATTCAAGCTCTAATTTTTGCTACTTTAGCTGCGGCTTATATAGGTGAATCCATGGAAGGCCATCATTGACTAGTTTTCTAAAAAATAGTCTTTTTCGTTTAGTTTGCCACACATATACTGCGGCTCAAGATAATCTACTTAGTAGACATCAATAAATAAATATATATAGAAAGAAATTATGAAAATTTGCAATAATAATAAATAAAAGGGTTATCCCCCCCCCCCAAAAAAAAAAAAAGAAACATGCAATAAGGTATAAATCAAATAAGTATACAATTTATAGTAAAATAGAAAGGATTATCGGAGAATTGTAGAAAAAAATAGGAAAAAATCTATTTAAAAGATCTTTTTCCTAAAAATACTTTTTTTTGTTTTACCAATTTTAACTTTCCTCCAATAAATAATCTTTTTCTTCTTGTTGTATTTTGTTTTATTTATTTATTTAATTTTAACATAATAAATACTATTTTATATTTATTATTATATTCTTTAATAATATTATATATAATTCGATTAGCATATATTAGTATAGATTAGATATTAAAAATAAAAAATTAAGAGTTATAATTATGTATGATATTTACGTTTACGACGTGTGATAAAAAGATACTATATCGAAATAGAAGAGATTCCCGTTTCATTCACATTTAATTCAACGATTGACCAAAAGAGAATTAAAAAAAATACATTTAGATCACTCAAATTCCAATATTTCTATGCAACAATAATAAAGCCTAACGAATTTATTTAGATTGATTGTATCCATATGGGATAATAAAAGGGGGAAGAAGGGCTTTCGAAAAAAAAAAGATAAAAAAATAGAGTCGAGGTGGGGAGGGTCAAACTGGATGTATATAATCTTATCACTATAAGACAACTCTTTCTTTGTTTTGGAGATTTCAAAGAATGATTTTCGAATTCAATTGAATCTAAAACACAAATAATTGGTTTACCACATAGAAGAAACCCATGTATATGTGATATTATATACGGTTAGTTCATATATAACTAACCGTATATCTAAAATTGCCCCGCCATTACGGTAAATTTCTATAGATAGAAAAAAAAAGCCCTTCCGTTTCATCTCTAATTGTGAATTGAATATTCAATCACTAAAGAAATTCAATAAAAAAACGAAGAGTTCAAAGAATGGTTCCAAATTTAAGGTAAGATAAGAACAAAGGTTATACAGATTCACAAAAAAACTACGTAGGTAGAGACGAAAAAAGAAATCTCGAAGTAATTCGTGTAGTTCCATAACTATAACTATTATTATTTTCAATTCGGAATTCTTCTTAATTACTTTAACGGAATAAATCTTGATAATTGAATAATTAAGTTATAATTTATTGGTTGATTATATCATTAACTATTTCTTTATTTTATATTTAGGTTACGAGGAAATTATCATGAATCCAATTATTTCTGCTGCTTCTGTTATTGCTGCTGGGTTGGCCGTAGGGCTTGCTTCTATTGGACCTGGGGTTGGTCAAGGCACTGCTGCAGGGCAAGCTGTAGAAGGGATTGCACGACAACCAGAGGCAGAGGGAAAAATACGGGGTACTTTATTGCTTAGTCTGGCTTTTATGGAAGCTTTAACAATTTATGGGTTGGTTGTAGCATTAGCTCTTTTATTTGCTAATCCTTTTGTTTAATCCTAAAAAAAAATACATATCCTTTTTTCCGTGGACTTGCTTTGCTGGTCTTTCTTTTTCGAATTATATTAAGATTTCACACTCCTACAATTATATATCCGTTCGAATAAGAACACAGGGGAAGGGCTAATTCAAGGCTGAAGAATTCACATACTGATTCGCCTTCTTTCTTCCCTTTTTTAGTCCAATGAACCCCCCTTTTTTTATTTTAAGAAAATTTTTCGAAAGTGTAAAAACTATAGAGATTTTGCAATTGACATAAGAATTGGTATTTAATTCTAATAAGTATCATTCTTATAGGGAATCTTCCAATTGATTGACCAATTCAAATAATATATATATTAACATTCTTATTATTATATTATTTTTTTATTAATATTTTAAATTACTAATAATTAATATTAATTATTAGTAAGTTATAGTAAAGAATGAAATTTTTATTATATATATTTATAATAGGAATCGTAGAAAGATAATTAGTCTATTCATAAGAGGAGATGAGATCATATGAAAAATATAACCGATTCTTTCCTTTGTTTGGGCTATTGGCCATCCGCCGGAAGTTTCGGGTTTAATACCGATATTTTAGCAACAAATCCAATAAATCTGAGTGTAGTGTTAGGTGTATTGGTTTTTTTTGGAAAGGGAGTGTGTGCGAGTTGTTTATTTCAAAGAATAGATTGGATTTAGCCAAACTGCACTTTTTCATTATAACTAAATAACTAAGAAAATGTGCATAATCCCGCGAATTACTTCTGAATTAATTCAATTTTTTCAATAATTTCAGAAAAAAATATTTAAGAACCATAGCATTTCGTGATTTATTGGTAAATCCACTTTGATTCTCTATTAACCAATAATTTTGGACTATTACCATGGTTAAAGTGAATAGTTTGAAGTCTATACGCAGTGTAGTACTCTTTCTACCACTATGTTAATAAAGAAATGAAATGGTTTCAATAAAATTATTAGAATTTTTTTCGATATAGAACACTCATGTCGATAAAATGACTTGAATCCTCTTTACGACGAGAAATTGAAAAAACGGGTGAATTTAACCCTCCCTTTTATGCAATGCGTAATCGATGACCTATGTATAAATTAATAAGAATTCTTTGGATTTGAAGAAAAAAAACAACTTTGCTGACATATATTTGTTTGGTCAGAAGAGTCCTCCAAATATTCTAGTCTTATATTGGTAATTCTTTTCAATATTTTTAAAAATATAAATAGAGGATAGACTCATTACATAAAAAAAATAGGGAAATTTCCCATAAGTAATTGAGTGTGAGAGCCAAATGAATCGAAAGATTCATGTTTGGTTCGGGAAGAGATCATAGACATTTTGAAATGAATGGAAAGAGAGTCTACTTTCATTAAGTGATTTATTAGATAATCGAA